TACATTCCACGAAATTGTGCACCATAAATAGGAGCTAATAAAAAGACCCGCGATTCCGTAGAAAGACATCACAATTCCTTGTGGAAAAAAAACTATTTCCTGAGACGGAAATAAAGATATCAAATTTCTACCAAGATAACTCGAGGTTCCAACCAACAAGAATCCTAATGAACCTAAAAAAAGGATAACAGCCCAGCAGAAATTACTTGTTTTTCGAGCCCCCGTTATAGGTTCTATCCATATATGTTCTGATCGACAACTCATACTTGATCCAGTTGATTTTTTTGGAATTGAGAGAATACCCCAAATGAATTTGACTTTAGTCCTTTTTTTCCGAAGTAACTCGCATCAACTAGCACTAGTTTGATGTGATCCTTTAGGAGTAATTCATTAAATTCGTTAGATCTAAACTAATAACATACCCTTCGTATGATCTCACTAAAGATAGCCAAATAGATATAGATAGACCAACTTTACAGTTCAGCTATCCGTCGATTCGGGTCTATTTGAAAATAGCTAGAATCCTTTGATCCCTATAGCATTTTCTGGAGACATAAGAGTTTTTCGGCGGAAGCCGCTTATACCATATTTTGCTAAATAGATATCTGTGTTATGATACAAGCGTCAGTTTTGAAAAAAAAATAGATGAGATTTTGTGCCATCGGCTCTAAACAATCTTGTTTTTTTGAACATGAAGAAATAAAGAAGCCATTGCGATTGCCGGAAATACTAGGCCTACTAAAGGCACCAAAACAGAGGGAAAGTTAAGAGTTGTCATAGAATGGGTACCTCGATTTACTATTTGTACCTGTTATTATTATTTATATTTTATATTTATAATATAAAGATATCTTATTATATATAAAGATATCTTATTATAATTTGAGAATTCTAAATTGGAATTATTATTATTACTTAATAGCTATTAAGTATAAATATAAGTATCTATCTAAGTGAGTATATAATGTAGTTTTTCATCTTTCTACATGAAAGATTTGAAAGGATATGGATGAGATATTATTTTCTTCATTTTTTGCTCTTGTCTTCGAATTTCATTTACTAAGCAAAAAGTTTCTTAAAAATTAATTAGATTCTATTTATATTTATAATTATATTGAATATATTGAAGGGTTTGTTAGAATCCCATCCATCAGGGATTCTTAGTCAAAATAGGATTATCGTAAGATATAAAAAAATAAAAAATTCTATATTTTATAGATTTTCATTATATATGACGAGAAGAGTATATTTTTTTGATTTGCCTAATTTCACGAAAATAAGAATTTCATCTTTTATCTTGTTAATAGAGGCTTCTTGATCAATAATCAGGAATATAGAAAAAGGGGCGGATTTTCTGTAACTTTTGATTCTTTATATAACTTTATATAATTAGATCTTATGTCAACAAAGAAAACCCCATTCGTCTAATTTTAACTTGGATTCCGATAAACTAATTACTTGTTTGCTCAAAATAATTGAACTTAATGTTCTAATTTTGATTCAAAGGAAAGAAAGTGTGTAGTTGAAATAACTCACTCAGAACGCTTTTTAAAGGATTACGTGGTACGATTAGATCGAATAAGCCCTTCTGGAATAAATACTCGGCCGCTTGTGAACCCTCGGGTACTGTTTTATTCAATGTTTGTTCAATTACTCTTTTACCCGCAAAGGCAATGTAGGCATTGGGTTCGGCAATAATGATATCCCCCAACATACCAAAACTAGCTGTCACCCCACCGGTAGTAGGAGATGTAAGAATTGGTACATAGAATAACTTTTTATTTGATTGATAATCATATAAAGCAGAAGATATTTTAGCCATTTGCATCAAGCTCAAACTTCCTTCTTGCATGCGTGCCCCTCCGGAAGCACACACTATAATAAGAGGTAGAAATTCTTTAGTAGCGTATTCAATCAAACGGGTAATTTTCTCCCCGACTACGGATCCCATACTACCTCCCATAAACTGAAAATCCATAACCCCAATTGCTACGGTAATACCGTTTAGTTGCCCTCTGCCTGTTTGAACAGCCTCGGTTAATCCTGTCTTTCTTTGATAAGAATCGATACGATTTTTATAAGGCTCCTCCTCCGAATGAAATTCAATGGGATCCAGAGAGACCATGTCTTCATCCATAGGCTCCCAAGTGCCCGGATCGATCAAAAGTTCGATTCTATCTGAACTACTCATTTTCAAATGATATCCACATTGTTCACAAAGATGCATCTTTGATTTAAAAAATTTCTTATAATTTAATCCATAACAATTTTCGCATTGAACCCACAAATGCCGGTATTGTTGAGTTACACCCAGATGAGTAGAACTTTCTGGTATAGTTTGATCACTCGTTCTGATATCCTCGTTTTGACTACTATTTTCACTTTTACTACAAATGGAACTAGAAATGTAATTGTTACTGGAATTGTCATTACCACTTACAATGTAACTATCAATACAGATTTGGGACTGAAGATAACTGTCAATGCAACTATTAATGTG